CTAATATCTCAAAATTGGATATATAAAAACAAAGAATCACAAATTTATGATTATACAGAAAAAAAGATTGAGAAAAAAGACGAGGACAAAAGAAAAAAATACAAAAGAGAAGAGAAAATGCGGCGAGAAATAGCAAAAGCTTGGGCTAGGAGTTTACTTGTTCAAGGAATGAGGAGCTTCCTGTTAATAACACAATCGATTCTTAGAAAATATATTATATTACCTTCATTGATAATAGCTAAAAACATTGCCCGTATGTTATTATTCCAATTTCCTGAGTGGTCCGAGGATTTCAAGGATTGGAAGCGAGAAATGCATGTTAAATGCACTTATGATGGTGTTCCATTATCCCAAACAGAATTTCCAAAAAACTGGTTAAGAGAAGGTATTCAGATAAAGATCCTATTTACTTTTTGCCTGAAACCTTGGCACAGATTTAAACTACAACCCTCTCATAAAGATCCAATGAAAAAAACGAAAGGACAAAAGATTGATTTTTGCTTTTTAACAGTTTGGGGAATGGAAACTGAACTACCTTTCGGTTCTCCTCGAAAACGGCGTTCGTTTTTTGAGCCTATTTTTAAAGATCTAAAAAAAAAAATGAAAAAATTGAAAACTAACTATTTTATAGCTTTAACAATTTTAAAAGAAAGAACAAAATTAGAAGGAACAAAATTGTTTCGAAAAGTCTCAAAAGAAACAAAAAAATGGATCACTCAAAGTATTCTATTTCTAAAGGGAATAATAAAAGAACTTTCAAAAAGAAATCTAATTCCATTTTTTAGGTTGAGAGAAATATATGAATTGGCCGAAACTAAAAACGATTTGATAATCAGTAATAAGATGATTCACAAATCATCCCTTCAAATTCAATCTATGGAGTGGGCAAATTATTCATTAACATTAACAGAAAAAAAAAGACAAGATCTGACTAAGAGAACAAACACAATCAAAAATCAAATAGAAAAAATTATAAAAGACAAGAAAAACGAATTTCTAACTCAAGAAATAAATATTAGTTCTAACAAACTAAGTTATCGGGATAAAATATTAGAATCATCAAAAAAAATTTGGCAAATATTAAAAAGAAGAAATATTCGATTAATCCGTAAATTCTATTTTTTTATAAAAATTTTCATTGAAAAGATATACATAGATATTATTCTATATATCATTAATATTCCAAGAACCAATACACAACTTTTTCTTGAATCAACAAAAAAAATAATTGAGAGATTCATTTACAATAATGAAGCAAATCAAGAAAGAATTAATAAAACAACTAAAAATCCAATTCATTTTATTGCAACTATAAAAAACTCACTTTCTAATATTAGTATTAGAAATAAAAATGCAAAAGCTTTTTGTGACTTATCCTCCCTCTCACAAGCATATGTATTTTACAAATTATCACAAACCCAAGTTATTAGTTTTTATAAATTCAAACCTATCCTTCAATATCACGGAACATCTCTTTTTCTTAAAAATGAAATAAAAGATCATTTGGAAGAACAAGGAATATCTCATTCCAGATTAAGACATCATTATGGGTTAAGACAGAAAATCTTTTGGCATTCTGGAATGAATGAATGGAAAAACTGGTTAAGGAGTCATTATCAATACGATTTATTTCAGAGTAGATGGCTTAGATTAGTACCAGGACATTGGCGAAATAGAGTCAATCAACACTATATGGCTCAAAATAAAGATTTAACAAAATGGGATTCAGATGAAAAAGAAAGATTAATTCATTACGAAAAAAAAAATGATTTTCAAGCGAATTCATTACTGAATCAAGAATATAAACTGAATCAAGAACAAAAATATAAAAAATCGAATTTAAAAAAACACTATGGATATGATTTTTTTTCATATAAATCTATTAATTATCAAGATAAGAGGGACTCATATACTTATGGATCACCATTACAAGTAAATAAGAGGGAAGAGATTTCTTATAATTACAACATGGATAAACGAAAATTTTTTGATACACTGGGGGATATCCCTCTCCATAATTATCTAGGAGAAGACGATATTCTAGATGCTATGGGGAAATTTTCGCATAGACAATTTTTTAATTGGCGAATTCTTCGTTTTTGTCTTAGAAATAAGGCCAATATTGAGTCCTGGGTCAATACCAGTACCAAGAGTAACAAAAATATTAAGACTGTGGTTAATAATTATAAAAAAATTGATAAAATTAATAAGAGGGACCTTTTTTATTTCACAATTTATCAAGATCAAGGAAGCAACCCATCCAATAAAAAAAGAAGCCCTTTTGATTGGATGGGAATGAATGAAGAAATACTAAGTTGTCCTATATCGAATCTGGAACTTTGGTTCTTCCCAGAATTTGTGCTACTATATAATGCATATAAGGTTAAACCATGGATCATACCAATAAAATCACTTCTTTTAAATTTTAATGGAAATGGAAACATTAATAAAAATATTATTGAAATTAATAAAAATATTATTGAAAATAAAAAAAGGGACCCCCTTATAGCACCGAACGAAAAAAAAATTCTTGGATTAGAGAACCGAAATCAAGAAGAAAAAGAACCCATAGGCGAAGGGGATTTTGTATCAGATGCACAAAAACAAGGAAATTTTAGATCCGTTCTCTCAAACCAAGAAAAAGATGTTGAAGAAGATTATGGTAAATCAGACAGAAAAAAACGTAGAAAGAAAAAGCAATCCAAGAGCAACACGAAAGCAGAGCTTGATTTCTTCCTAAAAAGGTATTTGCGTTTTCAATTGAGATGGGCTAATTCTTTAAATAAAAGACTAATCAATAATATCAAAGCATCTAGTTTCCTGCTTAAACTGATAAATCCAAACGAAATTGTTATAGCCTCTATTCACAGGGGAGAAATGCATCTGGATATTTTGATGAATCAGAAGGATTTAACTCTTAGAGAATTAATGAAAAAAGGAATATTGATTATCGAGCCAATTCGTCTGTCTGTCAAAAATGATGGACAATTTATTCTATATCAAACTATAAGTATTTCATTGGTTCATAAAAATAAACAACAAATTAATCAAAGATACCAAGAAAAAAACTATATTGATAAAAAGAATTTTGATGAATCCATTGCAAGACATCAAAAAATGACTGAAAATAAAGACAAAAATCATTATGATTTGTTTGTTCCTGAAAATATTTTATCCACTAACCACCGGCGAGAATTGCGAATTCGAATTTCTTTCAATTCAAGGGATAAAAATGGTATGCATAGAAATCCAGTATTTTTAAATAATCTAAAAAATTGTGGTCAAGTTTTGAATAAAAACAAACGTCTTGATAGTGATAAAAAGAAACTAATTAAATTAAAGTTCTTTCTTTGGCCCAATTACCGATTAGAAGATTTAGCTTGTATGAATCGCTATTGGTTTAATACTAATGATGGCAGTCGTTTCAGTATGGTAAGGATACATATGTATCCGCGTTTGAAAAGTCGTTAATGGTACATTTTCCCATATATTATGTATGTACCGTGTCGGGTATATGAAAACAAATAGATGGGCACAAGGATCGTCTTACATTCGATTCTGATACATGATATTAATTTAATGACATACATATCAATTAGAAATGAATCAAAAAAATCCTCTTAGTTGAACTCTAAAATTTTCTCTTTTGTAGAAATCTATCACTCTTTTGTATCCCTATACGAATCAAATTGAAAACCGGATTGATTCATTTTATTTGAAAAAATTATATCATAACGAACTTAAAATCATTGTGCATATCAAAATGACTGGTATTATTATTACTGATCAGTAAAATTAACATTCAAAAAAAGGGGGAGAGAAAATCTTGTTTTATGGTAAAAAATTCATTCATCTCAGTTATTTTTCAAGAAAAAAAAGAAGAAAACAAGGGGTCTGTTGAATTTCAAATAGTAAGTTTCACCAATAAGATACGAAGACTTACTTCCCATTTGGAATTGCACAAAAAAGACTATTTATCTCAGAGAGGTCTACGTAAAATTCTAGGAAAACGTCAACGGCTGCTGTCTTATTTATCAAAAAAAAATAAAATACGTTATAAAGAATTAATTAGTGAGTTGGATATTCGAGAATCAAAAAATCGTTAATTTGAAAATTTTGAATTAGTCGATTTATTAGATTTTTCATTTTGATGTACTTCTTTTCGTTTTCAACAATTCATGTAAGAATGAATCGAGGAAAAACTTATGAATCTATTAGCTACCGAAAAAGACCTTATGATAGTCAATATGGGACCTCACCACCCATCAATGCACGGTGTTCTTCGTCTCATCGTTACTCTAGACGGTGAAGATGTTGTTGACTGTGAACCCATATTAGGTTATTTACACAGAGGAATGGAAAAAATTGCGGAAAACCGAACAATTATACAATATTTGCCTTATGTAACGCGTTGGGATTATTTAGCCACTATGTTCACGGAAGCAATAACCGTAAATGGACCAGAACAATTGGGCAATATTCAAATCCCTAAAAGAGCCAGCTATATCAGAATAATTATGTTGGAGTTGAGTCGTATAGCTTCTCATCTATTATGGCTTGGACCTTTTATGGCAGATATTGGTGCACAGACCCCCTTTTTCTATATTTTCAGAGAAAGAGAATTAGTATATGATCTATTCGAAGCTGCCACCGGTATGAGAATGATGCATAATTATTTTCGTATCGGAGGAGTAGCCGCCGATTTACCTTATGGCTGGATAGATAAATGTTTGGATTTCTGCGATTATTTTTTAACAGGAATTGTTGAATATCAAAAACTTATTACGCGAAATCCTATTTTTTTAGAACGAGTTGAAGGGATAGGCGTTATTGGTGGAGAAGAAGCAATAAATTGGGGTTTATCCGGCCCAATGCTACGAGCATCTGGAATCAAATGGGATCTTCGTAAAGTTGATCATTATGAGTGTTACGACGAATTTGATTGGGAAATCCAGTGGCAAAAAGAAGGAGATTCATTAGCTCGTTATTTAGTCCGAATCAGTGAAATGACGGAATCCATAAAAATAATTCAACAGGCCCTGGAAGGAATTCCGGGGGGTCCCTATGAGAATTTAGAAATCCGATGCTTTGATCGAAAAAGGGATCCAGAATGGAATGATTTTGAATATCGATTCGTTAGTAAAAAACCTTCTCCTACATTTGAATTACCGAGACAAGAACTTTATGCGAGAATGGAAGCCCCAAAGGGAGAATTAGGAATTTTTCTGATAGGGGATCAAAGTGGTTTTCCTTGGAGATGGAAAATTCGCCCGCCGGGTTTTATCAATTTGCAAATTCTTCCTCAGTTAGTTAAAAGAATGAAATTGGCTGATATTATGACGATACTAGGTAGCATAGATATCATTATGGGAGAAGTTGATCGTTGAAATGATAATTTATACAACAGAAGTACAAGATATCAATTCCTTTTACAGATTGGAATCTTTAAAAGAGGTCTATGGGATCATATGGATGTTTGTCCCTATTTTGACTCTTGTAGTGGGAATCACTACAGGTGTACTAGTAATTGTATGGTTAGAAAGAGAAATATCTGCAGGAATACAACAACGTATTGGGCCTGAATACGCCGGTCCTTTGGGAATTCTTCAAGCTCTAGCAGATGGAACAAAACTGCTTTTCAAAGAGAATATTCTTCCATCTAGAGGAAATACTGGTTTATTCAGTATTGGACCGTCTATAGCAGTCATATCAATTTTACTAAGTTTTTCAGTAATTCCTTTTAGCTCTCGCCTTATTTTAGCCGATCTCAATATCGGTATTTTTTTATGGATTGCCATTTCAAGTATTGCTCCTGTTGGACTTCTTATGTCAGGATACGGATCAAATAATAAATATTCCTTTTTAGGTGGTCTGCGAGCTGCTGCTCAATCGATTAGTTATGAAATACCATTAACTCTATGTGTTTTATCAATATCTCTACGTGCGATTCGATGAAATATAAACTTTTCTTTTCCCTATTCCTTTCGTTCTAGAAAATAAGCTGAATGGATTGAATAGATATCTTTGTTTTTTATTATCCTTCAGGTTGATAAACTAAATTAGATAGTTATATATGAGTGAAAGAAAGCAGCTTATAAATTCGCAGTAAATTAAAAAAAAAAATGGAATCTCATTTCCTATGTACAAGAGTTAAGTGGAAGAAAACATAAGAGGAAGAAGTCTTTACCCCAAGACGGGTTGATTAGTCAATCTAGCTTGAAGCGGGCTCAAAAGATCAACCGTATATAGTTTTCGCTATCCTTTGTATGGATTCCCATACATGTATTGCCAAAACAAAGGGGGGATTGAACAAAAAAAATGAGTGGATGATTAGGAACACCAAAATACACAAAGGATTAGTAATGGAGATCATGTAAATTATATAAAAGGATATTTCTGGATAACATAAAAAGAATACTAATTGGGGCTTTAAATTAGTAGAAATGAGTAGGCAGTACTCCCCACGATTCCGGTCCAGAGTATGCTCCTATCCACCGATTAAATTAATGACTATCGGGAACGAAATAATCCTTTACTATTTTTTAGTTTAAGCCCCCATTCGTAGTTTTCTCAGATCAGAAAGAAGAATAGGAACGAAAAAGAAACAATAAAGAATAAAAAAGAAATTTTTTTTTTTATTCTTTCTTTCATATATATAGAGTATAGAGAGCTATAAGCCGTGTCATGATTTATGAGCTAATGTAATGTTTCATTTTTTTTCGTAATCGAAAACAATGGGTTGAAATATCTATTGATATTTCTACAAGAAGCATTTTATTGAAGGCTTAGGTTATTACTCAACAAATAAAAATTGAAATTATTAACGGGCGAGATCAATTCCGAAGCACCTTTTTTTTTTATTTATTTATTCTTCATAATATAGCAGACAGAATTCCAGTGGTATAATCTTGGACCTTCCAATCCATTTTTTCTCTATCTATTCTACAACCATACGAAGATAAATAATACTGATTCGGTCCTTAAATTTATTTGTGACCCACGAGGAGCCGTATGAGTTGAAAACCTCATGTACGGTTTTGGACTAGCGATGGAAACAGTGATGTTATCATCGACTATAATTATCTAACAGTTCAAGTACAGTTGATATAGTTGAGGCGCAATCAAAATATGGTTTTTGGGGATGGAATTTGTGGCGTCAGCCAATAGGGTTTATCGTTTTTCTAATTTCTTCTCTAGCAGAATGTGAGAGATTACCTTTTGATTTACCAGAAGCCGAGGAAGAATTAGTAGCAGGGTATCAAACCGAATATTCGGGCATCAAATTTGGTTTATTTTACGTTGCATCCTATCTAAATCTATTACTTTCTTCGTTATTTATAACAGTTCTTTACTTGGGGGGTTGGAATATTTCCATTCCGTACGTATTCGTCCCTGAGCTCTTTGAAATAAATAAAATGAATGGAATCTTTGGAACAACAATTGGTATCTTTATTACATTAGCTAAAACTTATTTGTTTTTGTTTATTTCTATCGCAACAAGATGGACTTTACCTAGGTTAAGAATGGACCAATTATTAAATCTTGGATGGAAATTTCTTTTACCCATTTCTCTCGGTAATCTATTATTAACAACTTCTTTCCAACTTCTTTCACTGTAAAGAAAAAAGGAATATGAGATTCATGACTTGGTTCAAACAAGAGAAAGAAACAAACATAAAAATATTCATAGATATTCACGATATGTTCCCTATGATAACTGGGTTCATGAATTATGGCCAACAAACAGTCCGAGCAGCAAGGTACATTGGTCAAGGTTTCATGATTACCTTATCCCACGCAAATCGTTTACCCGTAACTATTCAATACCCTTATGAAAAATTAATCACATCGGAGCGTTTCCGCGGGCGAATCCATTTTGAATTTGATAAATGCATTGCTTGTGAAGTATGTGTTCGTGTATGCCCTATAGATCTACCTGTTGTTGATTGGAAATTTGAAACGGATATTCGAAAAAAACGATTGCTTAATTACAGTATTGATTTCGGAATTTGTATATTTTGTGGTAACTGCGTTGAGTATTGTCCAACAAATTGTTTATCAATGACTGAAGAATATGAACTTTCTACTTACGACCGTCACGAATTGAATTATAATCAAATTGCTTTGGGCCGTTTACCGATGTCAGTAATTGACGATTATACAATTCGAACAATTTTGAATTCGCCTCAAAGAAAAACTGAGTAAGTAAACCTCCTATTCTAGTAAGGAGAAATCTCCAATTCTTTTATTTTAAGGTTCCGTTTTGGTTTAAGTTAAAAGAATGTTTGGTTTGAATTAAAAGAATGAGGCCTTTCCCTTTGTTTGGTCAATAAATAAAAATTCAATTACAAATTAACTGGTTGAACTGGTTGATAAGAATTTCGAATTCATTTTTATTGAAAATCTATTAATATATTCGTAATTATTTCGAAATATATAGTTTCAAAAAAAAATACCCTTTCGAACAAACAAAAAAAAAGAATCAAAAACGAAACTGTCCAATAATTGTACTTAGATCAATTCACACCGAATAGATTAGAATTTTATTCAATTAGGAACGTATCATAAAAAAAAAAAATCCCTGGTCGGGTCAATAAGATCATGAAAAGCATTTCGATTTATTTATCTCTATATAATGGATTTGCCTGGACCAATACACGATTTTCTTTTAGTTTTTCTGGGATCGGGTCTTATATTAGGGGGCCTGGGAGTGGTATTACTTACCAATCCAATTTATTCTGCCTTTTCATTGGGATTGGTTCTTGTTTGTATATCCTTATTCTATATTCTCTCAAATTCTCATTTTGTAGCTGCTGCCCAGCTCCTTATTTATGTGGGAGCCATAAATGTTTTAATCCTATTTGCTGTGATGTTCATGAATGGTTCAGAATATTATAAAGATTTAAATCTGTGGACCATTGGGAACGGCCTTACTTCGTTGGTTTGTACAAGTATTCTTGTTTCGTTAATTGCTACTATATTAGATACATCATGGTACGGGATTATTTGGACTACAAGATCAAACCAAATTATAGAACAAGATTTGATAAGTAATAGTCAACAAATTGGAATTCATTTAGCAACAGATTTTTTTCTTCCATTTGAATTCATTTCAATAATTCTTTTAGTTGCTTTGATAGGTGCAATTGCTGTGGCTCGTCAGTAATAAATAGGAATAGCAAGCAATCTAAATTAAACTTTTTTCTGTCTTATCGCATCTATTTTCCTTGAATTCTATTTGAATATTGTTCGTGTATAAAATAGAAATTTGGTTATTCGATATATTTCCAATATATTCTTTTTGTTCTATTCTATTCTAGTCAATCAAATCCCTTGAATTATTGTTCAATTACTGTTCATATTAAAATGAAGCGAAATTAAGAAGGAGTTGGTCAATGATGCTCGAACATATACTTGTTTTGAGTGCCTATTTATTTTCTATCGGTATTTATGGATTGATCACGAGTCGAAATATGGTTAGGGCCCTTATGTGTCTTGAACTTCTACTGAATGCGGTTAATATAAATTTTGTAACATTTTCTGATTTTTTTGATAGTCGGCAATTAAAAGGAAATATTTTCTCAATTTTTGTTATAGCTATTGCAGCCGCTGAAGCAGCTATTGGATCAGCTATTGTTTCCTCAATTTATCGTAACAGAAAATCAACGCGTATCAATCAATCAACTTTGTTGAATAAGTAATATTAATAATATTAAATTATAAGATTCACCAATTTGAATTAGCATGTCCAATATGTTGGAATCTACATCATGTTTTCGTTTTCGAAAACGTAAGAAATCAAAGTATCTTGGTCCTTTCTTATGAGTTGATCCCGAAGGAAATTGATTAGAAAATCTCTGGTAAATCGTTGATTCATCTAGGGTTTAACTATAATGATTCATTTATTACTAGATTGAAATTTTATGATGTTCAAAAATTTATAGATCCCATGTCACATTCAGTCAAAATTTATGATACATGTATAGGGTGTACTCAATGTGTCCGAGCCTGCCCCACCGATGTGTTAGAAATGATACCTTGGGATGGATGTAAAGCTAAGCAAATTGCTTCCGCTCCAAGAACCGAAGACTGTGTTGGTTGTAAGAGATGTGAATCCGCTTGTCCAACGGATTTCTTGAGCGTTCGAGTTTATTTATGGCATGAAACAACTCGAAGCATGGGTCTAGCTTATTGATACGTTCCATAAAACCCCACTTGAATACATTTTGAATCCATTTGATTTTTTTTTACTGAAAAAACCCGTGCTCAAAAAAAGTCTTTTTGAGCACGGGTTTTTCTGGTCCAAGTGTATCTTGTCTTTACCACGAATTATTTTCCTTGGTTAACAATAATTGTAGTTTTACCAATATTTGCGGGTTCGTTAATTTTCTTTCTTCCTCATAGAGGAAATAAGCTAATTAAGTGGTATACCATGTGTATATGCATATTCGAACTCCTTCTAACAACCTATGCATTTTGTTATCATTTCCGATTGGACGATCCATTAATCCAGCTGGCGGAAGATTATAAATGGATAAATTTTTTTGATTTTTACTGGAGATTGGGAATAGATGGACTTTCTATAGGGCCCATTTTACTGACAGGATTTATCACCACTTTAGCTACTTTGGCGGCTTGGCCAGTTACTCGGGATTCGCGATTATTCCATTTCCTGATGCTAGCAATGTACAGTGGTCAAATAGGATCATTTTCTTCTCGAGACCTTTTACTTTTTTTCATCATGTGGGAGTTCGAATTAATTCCTGTTTATCTACTTCTATCCATGTGGGGGGGAAAGAAACGTCTGTACTCGGCTACAAAATTTATTTTGTACACTGCAGGAGGTTCCATTTTTCTATTAATAGGGGTTTTGGGTATCGGTTTATACGGTTCTAATGAACCAACATTAAATTTTGAAACATTAGCTAATCAATCGTATCCGGTCGCACTGGAAATAATATTCTATATTGGATTTCTTATTGCTTTTGCTGTCAAATCGCCGATTATACCCTTACATACGTGGTTACCCGACACCCACGGGGAGGCACATTACAGTACTTGTATGCTTCTAGCCGGAATTTTATTAAAAATGGGAGCATACGGATTAGTTCGGATCAATATGGAATTATTACCCCATGCTCATTCCATATTTTCTCCCTGGTTGATAATAGTGGGTACAATGCAAATAATTTATGCAGCTTCAACATCTCTTGGTCAACGGAATTTAAAAAAAAGAATAGCCTATTCCTCCGTATCTCATATGGGTTTCATAATTATAGGAATTGGTTCTATAACTGATACGGGACTCAACGGAGCTATTTTACAAATAATATCTCATGGATTTATCGGGGCTGCACTTTTTTTCTTGGCAGGAACGAGTTATGATAGAATGCGTCTTGTTTATCTCGACGAAATGGGCGGAATGGCTATTCCGATTCCAAAAATATTTACGATGTTCAGTATCTTATCGATGGCTTCTCTTGCATTACCGGGCATGAGTGGTTTTGTTGCAGAATTGATAGTCTTTTTTGGAATAATTACCAGCCAAAAATATTTTTTAATGCCAAAAATGCTAATTACTTTCGTAATGGCAATTGGAATGGTATTAACTCCTATTTATTCATTATCTATGTCACGTCAAATGTTCTATGGATACAAGCTATTTAATGCTCCAAGTTCTTATTTTTTTGATTCTGGACCACGAGAGTTATTTGTTTCGATCTCTATCTTTCTACCAGTAATAGGTATTGGTATTTATCCGGATTTCGTCCTCTCATTATCAGGTGAGAAGGTCGAAACTATTCTATATAATTATTTTTATAGATAGTTTTCATGAATAAAATTTTATAGATAGTTTTAATGAATAAAACAAAAAATCAAAAAGTAATCCTATGACTTTTAAAATTGTTCGTTGTACAGTGAAAAAAAGAAGTCTTTTTTTCCTCTCTTAAGTTTTAGTTAAGTAAAAAAAAAAAGGTAAAAGAATTAAATTGAATTTTAATCAGACACCTTTGGCTTTTGTTAGAACCTTTTGAATCAAGTAGTGGAGTGATTCAAAAGGTTCTTGACAGCTTACAATAAGTTTTTTTATATATACGCTGTCTTATGTTAGTTTTTGGTAGGCTTAGCCTCTTTATTCAATTAGATGTTAATGTAAATGAGCCATAACTATGTAAACCTATTCCTAATAGATTGACCCCAAAATAGCATATCCAAATCATAAGAAATCCCATAGAAGCCACAAGTGCGGAATTTACACCTTCAAAATTTGTATTTGTTCGGGTATGTAAATAAATCGCGAATACGGTCCAAGTAATAAATGCCCAAGTTTCCTTTGGGTCCCAATTCCAATATGAGCCCCATGCCTCATTAGCCCATACGGCTCCCGAAAGAATTCCTATGGTTAAAAAGATAAACCCGAGACTAATAATACGATAACTCCAACGATCCAATTGTTGAGTCAATTGATACCTGTAATAATTTTTAGAAGAAAGAAAATAAGTGTTTAATAAAACATTGCTTCTTTCATTCATGTATTGGATTTCGCCAAACGAAAATGACTGATTTAATAAATTATTGTTTTTACCAATAATCTTGATAGCTTTTCGAAATGTAATGACTAGAAGAGCTACTGATAATAATGATCCACATAAAAGAGCTGCATAGCCTAATACCATCATACTTACGTGCATCATTAACCACTGGGATTGGAGAGCAGGCGCTAATGTTGCGGATTGATGCATTTTGGTTAAAAGACCCGAAGTGGCAAAGCCTTGGGTAAAAATAGCACTTGGTGCGGTTATTGCGCTTAAATCATTTTTACGCTTTTTAAAATGGGAAACCATATGAATAAGGGAGAAACCCCATGAAAGAAAGATTAATGATTCATATAAATCACTTAATGGGAAATGTCCTGAATAAATCCAACGAGTGACTAATAATCCTGTTATACAGAAAAAGGTAACTATCGTGCCCTTTTCTGATGAATCATATAGTCCTACGACTTCATCGACTAATAAGAATAAGGTTAAAAAATGAATTGTAATTACAATTGAAACGACTGAAAAGGATATATGAGTTAATATATGCTCTAAAGTTGAAAAAATCATAAAAATTATGAAAAAAGCGAGGGTTTCTAGATTTTATGGAATGGAAATCAGGAATTAAATTCATTATAGGACTTATTCTATCTCTTTTAGAAGATACTATGCCGCCACTCGGACTCGAACCGAGATGCTCTAGCACTGCTTCCTAAGAGCAGCGTGTCTACCGATTTCACCATAGCGGCTTGCTCGAAATCATAATAACCCATTTTTTATTCAATCGTCGAGATTGAAGGTGAAGGGGTCAATTCAATGTAAAATGTCAAATTTTTTAGGAAGCATTTAATTTAAATTGATGAATAAAAACTCGTTTAAATAGCAATTTTACGATTCAAAAAGAATCTTTATTATTTATCGTATCGTTTTATTTAATTATCCTTTTATTTAATATTTAATTATTTCGTCAACAGAGATTTTTTAGTTTGTGTTTTCCTAAAAGAGAACTCCTCTATTGTAACTAAACTAACTAGTTGTAACTTCAATTCATAGATAAAATTCAACAAAAAAATGTTCTTTATCATTTTCATTTTTTAATGATTCATTTATTCATTCAATTGATAAGCATTCTTTTATAGATTCATAAAAATCATATCATATAAAAGAATGAATAATTGAATGAAAAAAATATGATTTTTTGAGATCACAATTTCAGTACCACATCCAACGATTTAAAAAGATTTATGTAATTTGTATAGCTTTGTATTAATTGTTAGGATTTTGCGTTTTAAGGATTTATCAAACCAACTAGATATTGGGTTGTACACGTTACGTTATATAAAAAACGTTTCGATTCCTGTCATAATTGTACCATACTTCAAAAAAGTATTTCGAATTTCGAATTCTAAATGTCTTGATTCATCTTCTTATACAAACATAGGATTTTTTTTAGATCACTTAAAATTGATACATTATTTGTATATCCACTAAATTAGAAAGGGGGTTTTTCTCAATTGGGTTGAAAGCAAGGGAAGGATATATAGTAATTCAGAGAAATAATGATTCATAAAGTTATAAAATTAAAACTTAATGGATTAGTTTCGACAACCCAGTTAAAGCTCTTCTATATTATATATGTGCTCCGCTATAGCTATAGTATAAATATAAAATCTAAAAATTATTATTATTTAATTATAATTATTTAGTATTATAAAATTCTTTAGTATTATAAATTGAATATTATAAAAATAACAAATTATTAAAACACTAACAAATTATTATAACACTAACATAACAAATGGGCGATGGGGAAAATAAGAATCCCCACCCCGGAAATGAAAATGAAAAAAAAAATATTCAAAAAGGAAAACCTTTGTATCTGATTCGAGTTAAACCAATTCAGATTACTCCAAATTTATTTGTCGTACAAAAAAACTTTTCGAATTACCCGTAGAAAGAGATTTCGCTAATGAAAAAGCTTTCAACGCCGCACAATATCCTTTCTTTTTCCAAACATTTTTTCGAATACGCTTTTTTGATGTAGAAGTACGCTTTTTTGGAACTGCCATTCAAAAAAAGGTTATTCAGTGCTATAGTTGGATGTCAAAGACATCTATTTTTAAAACAAAATGATCGGTCTCTTTATGTCATTATTTATCTATTCCTATAGATTTTCTAGATTCTAATTCTATATATACTACTATACAAATTTCATAAAAAAAAAAATAAATAGAGATGGGAAAATAACAGAAAATGGTTCCATTCTAGAACAAAAAAAAAAAACAAGACTATTTTATCATTAATAGTGATTTTTTCCTTTAATTATTAAATTATATGGAAATATAAAGAAAATATCGGATGGTCTTTCCTACAAGAATAAATTCATTTATTGTAATGGAAGACAATCAATCAGTTCCGCAATGAAAATGAACTAGTTAATAAGTTCGAATAAACAAACTCAAATAATTCGTTTTTCTTCTTTTATTCAGTCAAGTTCTAGGACATCCTATGATTCATATCAAAATCAAGTACTTTTTGTGGTGGAATTCCTTGTATTCTTGATCGATGTATATAAATTATTGTAGTACGTAATAATAAATAATAATTGATAATATTCATAAAAATATTACTAAAAAAAAAGAATTCTTTTTTTTCATTAGTAACTCGGTGATATTATTTGATTACTTCTAACTTCGAAATTTTAATATTTTTGAAATATGCGAGAAAGGTTAAAAAATTAAGACTAGAAAATTCCAGTTAACTTTGTAATATCTTGATTTTTTTTTATTGCCTCCTTTCAATCAAAAGAGATAAGAGCCGGTGAATCAGAAACAATTAATTAAGAAAGAATAAGAAAAAAAGTTTTTATGGAGTATACATATCAATATTCATGGATCATACCTTTTGTACCACTTCCCATTCCTATTTTAATAGGAATGGGACTCCTACTTTTTCCGACGGCAACAAAAAATCTTCGTCGTATGTGGGCTTTTCCCAATATTTTATTGTTAAGTATAGTTATGATTTTTTCGGTCGATCTGTCTATTCAGCAAATAAATAGAGGTTCTATCTATCAATATGTATGGTCGTGGACCATCAATAATGATTTTTCTTTCGAGCTTGGCTACCTTATTGATTCACTTACCTCTATTATGTCAATATTAATCACTACTGTTGGAATTTTTGTTCTTATTTATAGTGACAATTATATGTCTCATGATCAAGGATATTTGAGATTTTTTGCTTATATGAGTTTGTTCAATACTTCAATGTTGGGATTAGTTACTAGTTCGAATTTGATACAAATTTATATTTTTTGGGAATTAGTTGGAATGTGTTCTTATCTATTAATAGGGTTTTGGTTCACACGACCCGCTGCGACAAACGCTTGTCAAAAAGCGTTTGTAACTAATCGGATAGGCGATTTTGGTTTATTATTAGGAATCTTAGGTTTTTATTGGATAACGGGAAGTTTCGAATTTCAAGATTTGTTCGAAATATTTAATAACTTGATTTATAATAATGAGGTTCATTTTTTATTTGTTACTTTATGTGCCTCTTTATTATTTGCCGGCGCAGTTGCTAAATCTGCGCAATTTCCCCTTCATGCATGGTTACCTGATGCCATGGAGGGGCCTACCCCTATTTCGGCTCTTATACATGCTGCCACTATGGTAGCAGCGGGAATTTTTCTTGTAGCCCGCCTTCTTCCTCTTTTCATAGTTATACCTTACATAATGAATCTAATATCTTTGATAGGTATAATAACAGTATTATTAGGGGCTACTTTAGCTCTTGCTCAAAAAGATATTAAGAGGGGTTTAGCCTATTCTACAATGTCCCAACTGGGTTATATGATGTTAGCTCTAGGTATGGGGTCTTATCGAGCCGCTTTATTTCATTTGATTACTCATGCTTATTCGAAGGCATTGTTGTTTTTAGGATCCGGATCAATTATTCATTCCATGGAAGCTATTGTTGGATATTCTCCAGATAAAAGCCAGAATATGGTTTTTATGGGCGGTTTAAGAAAGCATGTGCCAATTACACAAATTGCTTTTTTAGTGGGTACACTTTCTCTTTGTGGTATTCCACCCCTTGCTTGTTTTTGGTCCAAAGATGAAATTCTTAGTGACAGTTGGTTGTATTCACCGATTTTTGCAATAATAGCTTGGTCCACCGCCGGATTAACAGCATTTTATATGTTTCGGATCTATTTACTTACTTTTGAAGGACATTTAAACATTCATTTTCAAAATTATAGTGGCAAAAAAAGTAGCTCGTTCTATTCAATAAAACTATGGGGTAACGAAGAGCAAAAAATGATTAACAGAAATTTTCGTTTATCCCCTTTATTAAAAATGAATAATAACGAGAAGCCATATAGAATTGGTGGTAATGTAACAAAAGGGGTTCTTATTACTATTACGAATTTTAGCTACAAGAAGGCTTCTTCTTATCCTCATGAATCGGATAATACTATGCTATTTCCTATGCTTATATTGGTTCTATTTACTTTATTTGTTGGAGCCATAGCAATTCCTTTTAATCAAGAAGGAATACATTTGAATATATTATCCAAATTATTAACTCCATCTATAAATCTTTTGCATCAAAACCCAAATGATTTTGAGGATTGGTATCAATTTTTAACAAATGCAACTTTTTCAGTGAGTATAGCTTGTTTCGGAATATTTACAGCATTCCTTTTATATAAGCCTTTTTATTCATCTTTACAAAATTTGAACTTACTTAATTCGTTTGCGAAAGGGGGTCCTAAAAGGATTTTCTTGGATAAAATAATATATTTGATATACGATTGGTCATATAATCGTGGTTACATAGATACGTTTTATTCAATATCCTTAACAAAAGGTATAAGAGGATTGGCCGAACTAACTCATTTTTTTGATAGGCGAGTAATCGATGGAATTACAAATGGAGTAGGCATTACAAGTTTT